ATTGTAGAATAGGCCAAAACCCTCTTAATATCCTTTTGAGCAAGAGCTAAAGTAGCTCCTAAAAAGACTGTTATTATACCTATCACAGATATTAGATTCAATATGGAAGGTATGGTTATGAAAAGAGGAAGAAGCCGAGCTACAAGAAAAATTCCTGCGGCTACCATAGTAGCAGCATGGATAAGAGCTGAAATAGGAGTAGGTCCTTCCATGGCATCGGGTAACCATACATGAAGGGGAAATTGCGCAGATTTCGCAAGCGCGCCCCCAAATAATAAGAAGGCACACAAAGTCAAAAATAAAAAAGGAATTTCATTATTATGAACCAAGTTATTAAATATTTGAAATAAATCTCGAAATTCGAAACTACCCGTTATCCAATAAAGACCCAAAATTCCTAATAATAAACTGAAATCCCCTACACGATTAGTTACAAATGCTTTTTGACAGGCCTTTGCGGCAACGGGTCGTGTAAACCAAAAGCCTATTAATAGATAAGAACACATTCCAACGAATTCCCAAAAAATATAAATTTGTATTAAATTAGAACTAGTAACTAAGCCCAACATTGAAGCATTAAAAAAAGCCATATAATAAAAAAATCTTAAATATCCTTGATCATGAAACATATAATTTTCGCTATAAATAAGAACTGTAAGTCCAACAGTAGTAATTAAGATTGACATCGTAGAAGTAAGTGGATCTATCAAATGACCAAACTCTAAAGAAAAATCATTATTGATGGTCCAAGACCATACATATTGATAGATATAACTTCTATTTAGTTGCTGAATAGATAAATAGGCCGAAAGAAGCATAACTATCCCTAACAAAAAAATAGTAGGAAAGGCCCAGATACGGCGAAGATGTTTTGTTGTCGTTGGAAAAAGGAGAAGTCCCACCCCTATTAACATAGGAACGGGAAGTGGAATGAGGGGCATAATCCATGAATATTTATTTGTATATTCCATAAAAAATCAATAAAAAAAATTCTTAATTCATTTTTTCTAATTCACCAGCTCTTATCTCTTTTGACTGAAAAGGATCAACAAAAAAGAAAGATATTCCAAACTAAAATACTAAAATGAATTTTTAGATTTTGAATTCTTAAGTTCGGTATTCTGATTCTTAATACTTTTATAATGCTCTTCAAATATTTAAATGAAGAAGGTTCGAATTTTTCAAAAGAAATTGGAGTAATTTCTTTTTTGAAATCAAAATACTGTATTCTTTAACGTTAAAAAATGGACTATTAGTCCCATTCAACTTTTTTCAAATTTCAATTAGTTGGTAGTTCTAACCTTGCCTAGCTTGACTAATTTATTGACTAATTTATTGACTAATTAATTGAATAGTTAATAGAAAAATAAAAAAAAAAAGATTGAAATGAATTTCAAATAAAGTGGGCAAGACTTGGGTTCTTCAACTTTCAATTTTATGTAAAAAATTGCATAAAGAAACGATAAACTAGTACAACTAGTACAACTAGTACGACAAATAGAGACAACGATCCAATAAAGCATAAAGAACCGATAAACTAGTACGACAAATAGAGACAACGATCCAATAAAGCAAAGAGAGAGGCTTTTTTTCTGCTCTGTCGGACACTCTACACTCTGTGGAATAGAAATTGAAAAAAAAAAAACGCACATATTTTTGGTTCTAATAACAAATCTTTTATGCGTTTTTCGCATATTTTCTCTATTCTCTATTTTATAGAAAAAAGTAATTAAATCGAAGTTTGTGTAATCTAAAGAGAAAGGAGATAAATAGAAGAAATACAATGCAATAAAGAATAATTAAATGCAATAAAGAATAATTTGTTTTAAACAATAGATGTCTTTCACATCCAACTATAACAATGAGGGGTTTTGAAAACAATGGCAGTTCCAAAAAAAAGGATTTCTAGTTCGAAAAAGCGAATTCGTAAAAATATGTGGAAAGGAAAAGGGTCCGAGGCGGCGCTCAAAGCTTTGTCATTAGCGAAATGTCTTGTTACCGGGAATTCAAAAAGTTTTTCGAAAGAACACCCCAGAGGCAACCCGCGCGGTTTCTTCAAGAATATTAAACCAAATATAGGGGGGGCGACTTTATGAAAATGAAACCTACACCCTGTGTGATGTTTCTGAAACCTACATCCTTAATGAGTAAGGACCTCTTTATGTTCGTTTTAATCCATATTACCCTTATGGGGGTATCACGTTTTATAACATATGCAATCAGTCAGCATAGTGATACTAAGTACAAAATGGTTGGACTGGCTAAGCAGATAGAAAAACATAAACTTTTTTTGATTCCGCTACCCTTAGTCTTTGTGAGTTTCTTTGGGACCTGTACTCACTATATCGCGGATGAGGACGGGAAAATCAAAACTCAAGGGTTCGGGTTCACCTTAGCGTATTATCTAGGAGTCAAATTAGTTTTCGAATTAATTTGGCGGGGGCAATTCGGAGGTCTCTATATCAAATTGATAATGGCTATTTATTTGGTTTGGCATCAGTCGCCAAATGAAATTTTTCCTAGAATCCTCACATTAAGCATACTTTGTCAGCCAGTACAGTCCAGTTTCGTCGTAGTAGAAGACAAAGGCCAACAAGCAGTTAAGTTCATAACGAAAAAAAAAGAAGAAAAATAACTAAGATTTTTATTCCTGATCGGTAAAATTCATATTAAAAAAAGATGGGTAGGAGGCCCTGTTTTATGGTAAAAACTCCATTAATTTCAGTGATCTCGCAAGAAGAAAAGGAAAAGAATAAGGGGTCCGTTGAATTTCAAGTATTTAGTTTTACCAATAAAATACAAAGCATTTCTTCCCATTTGCAATTTCACAGAAAGGATTATTTATCTCAGAGAGGTTTACATAAACTTTTGCGAAAACGCGAGCGTTTGCTGTCTTATTTATCAAAGAAAAATAGAGTACGTTATAAAGAATTAATAAATAGGTTGAATATTCGAGAGTCAAAAACTAGTGAAATTTGAAACGTTATTTTCAATTAGAAGAATTTCGTTTTCTTATATCCCTAATTTCAATTTTTTATATCCCTTCTATAAAATTGGATTTATTAGATTTTTGCATTTGGATAAATTTAGTTTCGTTTTCGGCAATTCATGAAAGAAAAAAGCGAGGAAAAACTTATGACTATACCAGCTACAAGAAAAGACCTCATGATAGTCAATATGGGCCCTCACCACCCATCAATGCACGGCGTTCTTCGACTCATCCTTACTCTAGACGGTGAAGATGTTATTGATTGTGAACCCATATTGGGTTATTTACACAGAGGGATGGAAAAAATTGCGGAAAATCGAACTATTATACAATATCTGCCTTATGTAACACGTTGGGATTATTTGGCTACTATGTTCACAGAAGGAATAACCGTAAATGCACCAGAGAAATTAGGAAATATTCAAGTACCTAAAAGGGCCAGCTATATCCGAACAATTATGTTGGAATTAAGTCGTATAGCTTCTCATCTATTATGGCTTGGTCCCTTTATGGCAGATATTGGCGCACAAACCCCCTTTTTTTATATTTTCAGAGAAAGAGAATTAGTATATGATCTATTCGAAGCAGCCACCGGTATGAGAATGATGCATAATTATTTTCGTATCGGAGGAGTTGCGGCTGATCTACCTCATGGTTGGATAGATAAATGCTTGGATTTCTGTGATTATTTTTTAACAGGACTTGCTGAATATGAAAAACTTATTACGAGGAATCCCATTTTTTTAGAGCGAGTAGAGGGAATAGGCATTATTGGTAAAGAAGAAGCAATAAATTGGGGTTTATCAGGCCCGATGCTACGAGCTTCCGGAATACAATGGGATCTTCGTAAAATCGACACTTATGAATGTTACAACGAATTCGATTGGGAAGTTCAGTGGCAAAAAGAAGGAGATTCATTAGCTCGTTTTTTAGTCCGAATCGGTGAAATGAGGGAATCCATAAAAATTATTCAACAGGCTCTGGAAGGAATTCCGGGGGGGCCCTATGAGAATTTAGAAATTCGATGTTTTGATAGAGAAAGGTATCCAGAATGGGGTGGTTTTGAATATAGATTCGTCAGTAAAAAGCCTTCTCCTACTTTTGAATTGCCGAAACAAGAACTTTATGTGAGAGTTGAAGCCCCAAAAGGAGAATTGGGAATTTTTCTGATAGGAGATCAGAGCAGTTTTCCTTGGAGATGGAAAATACGTCCACCGGGTTTTATGAATTTGCAAATTCTTCCTCAGTTAGTTAAAAGAATGAAATTGGCTGATATTATGACGATACTAGGTAGCATAGATATCATTATGGGAGAGGTTGATCGTTGAGATGATAATTGATACAAGAGAAGTACAAAATATCAATTCTTTTTCCGGATTCGAATCCTTAGAAGAAGTCTATGGGACTGTCTGGATCCTTGTCCCTATTTTGATCCTTGTATTGGGAATCACAATAGGTGTATTAGTAATTGTGTGGTTAGAAAGAGAAATATCCGCAGGGATACAACAACGTATTGGGCCTGAATACGCCGGTCCTTTGGGAATTCTTCAAGCTCTAGCAGATGGAATAAAACTCCTTTTCAAAGAGAATCTTCTTCCATCTAGAGGGGATATTCGTTTGTTCAGTCTTGGCCCATCCACGGCAGTCATATCAATTCTCCTAAGTTATTCAGTAATTCCTTTTAGCTATCGTCTTGTTTTAGCTGATCTAAATATTGGTGTTTTTTTATGGATTGCCATTGCAAGTATTGCTCCCATTGGACTTCTTATGTCAGGATATGGATCAAATAATAAATATTCCTTTTTAGGTGGTCTACGAGCTACTGCTCAATCAATTAGTTATGAAATACCACTAACTCTCTGTGTGTTGTCAATATCTCTACGTGCGATTCGTTAAAAAAAAACAGAAAACCTTCCCTATTCATCATTCGGGTTGATGGACTAAACCAGGTAGTTATATGAGTGAAAGAAAACAGCTTAAAAAAGAAAATTTGGAAATTGGCAGTAAAAAATGGATTCTCATTTCCTTAGGTACAAGAGAAAGAGTTAGGCGGAAGTAAATAGTAAGGGAAAGGACCTTTGCCCCAAGTAAATAGTAGGGGAAAGGACCTTTGCCCCAAGATTGGTTGATTAGTCGTCCCGGCTTGAAGCGGGCTCAAAAAAAGCAAAACCGTATTTGGTTTTGATACCCTTTCTATCTATTACGCTAAAATAGGGGGGCTGATGAAAAATGAGTGGATGGTTAGGAACACCAAAATACGGAAAGGGTTTGTAATGGAGATTTGAAAAAAACTGTTCAAAAAAAGGAAGAGTAATTTGGGGCTTTCAATTGGTAGAAATGATTAAGCAGTACTCCTCAAAATTCCGATCCCGAGTATGCTCGTACCCACCGATTAAACAAATAACTATAAGGAACGAAAAAATCCTTTATTTACTTTTATTTGAAACCCATCCTTTTTTGTTAGTTTGTTAGAAAGAAGAATGGGAACCGAAAAAAAGGAAATAATCAAATTACAATCGAAAAAATGGATATATATATATGTCTATTTTTCATATATATATATGTCTATTTTTCATATATACATTTATATGGAGCTAGAACTCGTGGCACTATTCATGAACTAACCTACAATAATAATATAAAATTCGCAATTGACAACTCTGGGTTGAAATATTTATGGATATCTTGAAACGGAGTATTTTATTCAAGTATTGAGCTATTACTCAAGAGGTCAAAATTTACATTTTTCAAGTAAAGGATGAGATGAATTCAGAAATACTTCCCCTTTTTTTATTTTTAGTAGACAGAATTCCATTCGTCTAATTCCGGACCTTCCAATAGGTTTTTTTAAACTTTATCTATGCTCCAAACATATACAGATTGAAGTAATACTACCTGGTCCTTAAATTTAGCAATTTATTTGCGACGCTAGAGGAGCCGTATGAGGTCAAAATCTCATGTACGGTTCTGTAATAGCGGTGGGAACAGTAATAGTCTTGCCGACTATGATTTTCTAACAGTTCAAGTACAGTTGATATAGTTGAAGCGCAGTCCAAATACGGTTTTTGGGGGTGGAATTTGTGGCGTCAACCTATAGGGTTCATCGTTTTGCTAATTTCTTCCTTAGCGGAATGTGAAAGATTACCCTTCGATTTACCAGAAGCAGAGGAAGAATTAGTAGCAGGTTATCAAACGGAATATTCGGGTATAAAATTTGGTTTATTTTACGTTACTTCCTATTTCAATTTATTAGTTTCTTCCTTATTTGTAACAATTCTTTACTTGGGTGGTTGGAATCTCTCTATTCCGTGGATAGACTTTCCTCAATTATTTGAAATAAATAAGGTGGGTGCAATCTTTGGAACAACAATCTCGCTTTTTATTACATTAGCTAAAACTTTTTTTTTCTTGTTCATTTCTATTACAACAAGATGGACTTTACCTAGGGTAAGAATGGACCAACTCTTAAACCTTGGGTGGAAATTTCTTTTACCGATTTCTCTTGGCAATCTATTATTAACAACTTCTTCTCAACTCCTTTCGCTGTAATAGTGTAATATAAAAAAAAGAATAGGATATTCTCTATTCGTGGCTTGTCTTAAATCAAGAGAAAGAAAGATAAAATTATTCATAGATATTCGCAATATGTTTCCTATGGTAACTGGATTCATGAATTATGGTCAACAAACAGTACAAGCCGCACGGTACATCGGTCAAAGTTTTATGATTACCTTATCCCACGCAAATCGTTTCCCTGTAACTATTCAATATCCTTATGAAAAATTAATTACATCGGAGCGTTTTCGCGGTCGAATCCATTTTGAATTTGATAAATGCATTGCTTGTGAAGTATGTGTTCGTGTATGCCCTATAGACCTACCTGTTGTTGATTGGAAATTTGAAACCGATATTCGAAAGAAACGCCTGTTTAATTACAGTATTGATTTTGGAATCTGTATATTTTGTGGTAATTGCGTCGAGTATTGTCCAACAAATTGTTTATCGATGACCGAGGAATATGAGCTTTCAACCTATGATCGTCACGAATTGAATTATAATCAAATTGCTCTGGGTCGTTTACCAATGCCGGTAATTGAGGATTATACAATTCGAACAATTTTGAATTCGCCTACAAATAAAAAAAGAAAAATCGGGAAAACCCCTTGATTCTTGATTAAAGAAAAATTTCCAATTAATAAACTAAAGTTTCGATTTTGACCTAGGGGAATTCGTTCTTTATTTTTTCTTGTTCAATAAGGACAAATTGGAACTATTGATTGGTTAGATAAGAGAATTTCGCACGCTTCTCTTCTTTCGAATAAAGAAAGAAAGGAAAGAAAGAGGAGTATGGGGTGTTGGTTCAATAATTCTACTTACGGCAATTCGTACTCATTAGAATTTCATTCAACTTGAAATGGGGGCGTATCGTAAAACATTCCTGATGGGATCAAGAAGCTCATGAAAAAGATTTCCATTTATTTATCTGTTACATATAATGGATTTGCCCGGACCAATACATGATTTTCTTTTAGTCTTTCTGGGATCAGGTCTTATATTAGGGGGTCTCGGAGTGGTATTACTTACCAACCTCATTTATTCCGCCTTTTCGTTGGGATTGGTTTTTATTTGTATATCTTTATTTTATATTCTAGCAAACTCCCATTTTGTAGCTGCTGCACAGCTCCTTATTTACGTGGGAGCTATAAACATTTTAATCATATTTGCTGTGATGTTCATAAATGGTTCAGAATATTCCAAAGATTTGAACCTTGGGACTGTTGGGGATGGGGCTACTTCACTAGTTTGTACAACTCTTTTTCTTTCACTAATTTCGAATATTTTAGATACATCGTGGTATGGGATTATTTGGACTACAAGAGCAACCCAGATTGTAGAGAAAGATTTGATAAGTAATAGTCAACAAATTGGAATTCGTTTATCAACAGACTTTTTTCTTCCATTTGAACTCATTTCTATAATTCTTTTAGTTGCTTTAATAGGTGCAATTGCCGTGGCTCGCCAGTAAACTTTCTAATTAGAACCAACAAAACAACGGAAAATGGAAGTTAACCTTCTTTTCTTTTCTCTTATCATATCTAGTTTCTTTGAATTCTATTTGAAGACTTTTGAATTCCTATATTTCGAATTTCTATATTTTGAATTCCTATATTCCTATACTATATTCCTATATTAAGTATATAAAACGGAAACTCCCCTTTTTCGACCTATTGCCAATATATTTTTTTGTTTCATACTTGTTTTTTTTAGTAGTGTTAAAATGAATCGAATCTGTTGGATTCTTGTTCATATTGAAATGAATTCAAATTGATAAGGAGCTGCTCAATGATGCTCGAACATGTCCTTGTTTTGAGTGCTTTTTTATTTTCTATTGGTATCTGTGGATTAATCACGAGTCGGAATATGGTTAGGGCCCTTATGTGTCTTGAACTTATGCTGAATGCGGTTAATATGAATTTCGTAACATTTTCTGATTTTTTTGATAGTCGCCAATTAAAGGGTGCCATTTTTTCCATTTTTGTTATAGCCATTGGAGCCGCTGAAGCAGCTATTGGACCGGCCATTCTTTCGTCAATTTATCATAACAAAAAATCAACTCGTATTAATCAATCGAATTTATTGAAAAAGTAGTATTAATCAGAAAAATGAGGCTATTATTATTCATCAATTTGCATTGGCCTGTATGATATGAAACCTAGACGCTATTTGCGAAAACGGCGGAAGTCAAAGTATCTTTTCCCTTATTTTTTTTTTTTTAAGAGTCAACTCAAAGGAAAGGTAGGTTGAAAAATTCTGCTAAATCATTGATTCATCTGGTGTATAAATATATGAGTTATTATCAAATAAATTGACTAGATCGAAAATTTATGTTATGACGTTTCAAAATTGATAGACCCCATGGCACACTCAGTAAAGATTTATGATACATGTATAGGATGTACTCAATGTGTCAGAGCCTGTCCCACAGACGTGTTAGAAATGATACCTTGGGACGGATGTAAAGCTAAGCAAATTGCTTCCGCTCCAAGAACAGAGGACTGTGTCGGTTGTAAGAGATGTGAATCTGCCTGTCCAACGGATTTCTTAAGCGTTCGGGTTTATTTATGGCATGAAACAACTCGAAGCATGGGTCTAGCTTATTAAATTAATACATTTAAGAAAACCCCAGTTGAATTGAATACATTTTTCTTTTTTACCGACAAAACCCGTACTCGAAAAAGAAAACAGAATATATTCTATTTTTGAGCATGGGTTTTATGGTCCAAGTCCAAGCGTATCTTGTCTTTACCACGAATTATTTTCCTTGGTTAACAATAATTGTCATTTTTCCGATATCCGCGGGTTCCTTAATTTTCTTTTTCCCTCATAGAGGAAATAAGGTAACTAGATGGTATACTTTGTGCATATGTTCACTAGAGCTCCTTCTAACGGCCTATGCATTCTCTTACCATTTGCAACTGGACGATCCATTAATCCAACTTGTGGAGAATTATAAATGGATCCATTTTTTTCAGTTTTACTGGAGATTGGGAATAGACGGACTTTCTCTTGGACCCATTTTACTGACAGGATTTATCACCACTTTAGCTACTTTAGCGGCTTGGCCGGTTACTCGAAATTCACGATTATTCTATTTCCTGATGTTAGCAATGTACAGCGGTCAAATAGGATCATTTTCTTCTCGGGATCTTTTGCTCTTTTTCATCATGTGGGAATTAGAGTTAATTCCCGTTTATTTACTTCTATCCCTGTGGGGGGGGAAGAAACGCCTGTATTCAGCTACAAAATTTCTTTTGTACACTGGAGGAAGCTCCCTCTTTCTATTAATAGGGGTTCTAAGTATCGGATTATTTGGTTCCAACGAACCAACATTCCATTTTGAAATATCAGCTCATCAATCGTATCCTGCGGCACTGGAAATAATATTCTATATTGGCTTTCTTATTGCTTTTGCTGTCAAATTGCCGATTATACCCTTACATACATGGTTACCAGACACTCACGGAGAGGCCCATTACAGCACTTGCATGCTTCTAGCCGGAATCTTATTAAAAATGGGAGCTTATGGATTGGTTCGGATTAATGTGGAATTTTTGCCCCATGCGCATTCGATGTTTTCCCCCTACTTGATTACAATAGGCGCAATCCAAATAGTCTACGCAGCTTCAACATCTCTTGGTCAGCGTAATTTAAAAAAAAGAATAGCCTATTCCTCTGTATCTCATATGGGTTTCATAATTATCGGAATTAGCTCTATAACGGATACGGGGCTTAACGGAGCCATTTTACAAATAATCTCTCATGGGTTTATTGGTGCTTCGCTTTTTTTCTTGGCAGGGACGAGTTATGATAGAATACGTCTTGTTTCTTTTCACGAAATGGGCGGAATGGCTGTCGCCATTCCAAAAGTATTTACGATGTTCAGTATCTTATCAATGGCCTCCCTTGCATTACCAGGTATGAGCGGGTTTGTTGCAGAATTGATAGTATTTTTTGGAATAATCACCAGCCAAAAATTGCTTTTAATGCCAAAAATACTAATTACTTTTGTAATGGCAATTGGAATGATATTAACTCCGATTTATTCATTATCTATGTTACGCCAGATGTTCTATGGCTACAGACTTTTGAATGCCCCAACCCCCCCTTTTTTTGATTCTGGGCCACGAGAGTTATTTGTTTCGATTTCTATCCTTCTACCCGTAATAGGTATTGGTATTTATCCCGATTTTCTTCTGTCATTATCGGTTGACAGGGTTGAACTTATTGTATCTAATTTTTTTCTAGAGAGCTTTCAGAAATAAAACAAAAAAGAAACCTTACGGAAAAGGAGAATTCTCATTGGACACTCAAAAAGGAGGTTCTTTGTCTTAGGTTGAAGTGAAACAAAAAGAGTCCAAATTTGGATTTGTAATCAGACATCTTTGGCCCTTGGGAGAACCCTTTGAATCAAGTTGTGCGTAGTGATTCAAACGGTTCCCAATGGCTGAAATTGGATTATTATTCTATTTTATTTATGTACGCTGACCATGCTGCCAATCTACGTTTCGATTTCTCAGAAACTTTCTTCAATTCAATTCGAATTTTACGATATTACAAATGAACCATAACTATGTAACCCTATTCTTAATAGATTGATTCCGAAGTAGCATACCCAAATTATAAAAAAGCCCATAGAAGCCACAATTGCCGAATTTACACCTTCCACCCTTTTATTTGTTCGAATATGTAAAAAAATGGCAAATACTGTCCAAGTAATAAATGCCCAAGTTTCCTTGGGGTCCCAACTCCAATATGAACCCCACGCCTCGTTAGCCCATACCGCTCCTGACAGAATCCCTATGGTTAAAAAGAGAAATCCTAGACTAATAATACGACAACTCCAATAATCCAATTGGTGAAGCAATTGAGACCTATAATAATTTACAGAAGAAGTAAGAAAGGTGCTTAGTAAAATATTCTTTCTTTCAGTCAGGTATTGAATATTCGAAAATGGTACATTTAATAACTTATTTCTTTTACCAAAGACAAAGACCCTTTTACTTTTTCGAAATGTAATGATTAGAAGAGCTATTGATAATAACGATCCACACAAAAGAGCTGCGTAGCTCAATATCATCATACTTACGTGCATCATTAACCACTGGGATTGGAGAGCGGGCACTAATTTTTTGGATTTATGCAGTTCAGCTAAAAGCCCCGAAGTAGCAAAGCCTTGGGTAAACAGAGCACTTGGGTAGCTTATTGCGCTTAAATAATTTTTATCGTTTTTAAAATATGGAAGCATGTTAATAATGGATAAATTCCATGAAAGAAAAATTAATGAGTCGTATAAATCACTTAATGGAAAATCTCCTGAATAAGTCCAACGAATTATTAATAATCCTGTTATACAGAAAAAAGAAACTAGCATCCCCTTTTCTGAGGAATCATATAGTCCTACGATTTCATCGAATACTAAGCTTATAAAATGAATTGTAATTAGAATTGAAACGACCGAAAAAGAGATATGGTTAAATATGTGCTCTAAAGTCAAAAATATCATACAAATAAAAAAAATGAAGAAAATGAAGTCAGGGTTCCTCCAATTGACATATAAGAAAATAAGAAACAGAAATCGGAAATTTCATTTCATTTATTTTTTCATTTCATTTATTTTTTCATTTTCATTTTAATATAGATTATTAATGTGATGTGGGTTTTTCTATTGAGTTTTCTATTGAGAATGAAAAAGAGGATAGTAGTATGGTCGCCCTAGATGTAGTTGCTTTCTTGTAGAAGGCATTTTGCCGCCACTCGGACTCGAACCGAGATGCTTTAGCACTGCTTCCTAAGAGCAGCGTGTCTACCGATTTCACCATGGCGGCGTGCTCCAAATTATCAAAATCTATGATAATCCATTTTTACATTTTTATTCAACTGTCTAGATTCTAGATCTAGAAAATCTCGACATCCCGTTTTGTCAAAGAGTCTTGGCCTTTTGTGGAAAAAATGTGGAAAAAATCGATCCGATTTCTCATCTATTATATGGCTACTGACGTAGGTCAAGCAGTCGGCTATTTTCCATTTGCGGGTTTATGATCCATAGTAGTTAAACCCATTTTTTTATGGATAGTAGATTTTATAGAAAAAGATTTTAAACCCGAAAAGAAAAATACGTTTAGAAATACAATAGATCAAAGAAAGATATAAGTAATGCAACTATGAATCTCACGGGGAGTTCGATCCTGGCTCAGGATGAATGCTGGCGGTATGCCTAACACAGGCAAGTCGGACGGGGAGGGGGAGTGGTGTTTCCAGTGGCGGCCAAGGGTACACTTCAACACAACCCAATAAAACATTAAAATATTTCCCGTCCCAAAAGAGGAAAAAACGGAACCGCTATCTAAATCTAAAGAAATGCGTTGAGAAAGGGCAGATGTTTCGAACTCTTCTCTCAAAGATGAAAGATGTCTCGAACCCTTCTCTCAAAATGGACTATCGCCCAAACATATATGCCGTGGTTCTTCACTTCGACAGGGTACAAATAGTTCAATTTGCTATTTTTAGATAATTTTTAAGACCTATTGCTGATACTCAGTCTAGGTATCCGTCAAAAATTTGTATCCCCCTTTTATGCTATTACGGGTGATATTAGAGAAGATCTTAGGTACGCAGGGGGTCGTTAGGCCTTGGCAAATTCTTCAGCAAAGGTGGATTCTTCTGCAAAGGAATCGGATAAGGGAGATTTCGAGTACGTGTTTTTTACGCAACCTCCCTCTGTCCGCAGAAATTCTTCATTGAAATCATGAGTCACCATTGATATCGACACATCTGAGATCGCAAGATGCTTTGGAGTTCCTCTATTCAGTCCTTTTCCTTCTTCTTGTTGGTGGATATCTCGTTTGTATATATCTTTAACCGTCTTTCCAAATACTATGGCGAGTTACAGACAGAGCTCAAAAAGGTCAAATCTTTGATGATTCCATCATACACGATTGAGTTGCGAAAACTTCTGGATAGGTATCCTACATCTGAACTTAATTCTTTCGGGCTAAGGTTAAAGATTTCGAGTTGCTATGGAAGAATTAAAGGATTCTCTTTCTGTCGGCGGCAATTTGAATATAAATCTCAGAAATCGCATTGATGAGATTGCTGAGATTTATATCATTGATCCCCTAAGTATCATACCAAATCCCATCGATCGAATCACTTTTTCCATAAATACGAGACATCTAAGTCATACAAGTAAAGGGATCTATTCATTGATAAGAAAAAGAGAAAAGGCGTATGGTGCTTGGATTGATGATAAAATAGAATCCTTCCTCTTGACCTCTGTGGTTATTGATGAGAACGACAGAGGCAACCTGCTTCAGTTTTGCAACCTCTCCTTAACGACAGAAAAAAGGATTGATCAAATTCTATTGAGTCTGACCCATAGTGATCATTTACCAAAGAATGACCCTGGTTATCAAATGATTGAAGAACCGGGAGAGGTTTTCTTACGACACTTATTTGACATTCAGAAAAAAGATTTAATGGATTATGAGTTCAATACATCCTGTTTAGCAGAAAGACGGGTATTCCTTGCTCATTATCAGACAATTTCACAAACCTCGTGTGGGGTTAATGGTTTTCATTTACCATCCCGCGGAAAACCCTTTTCGCTCCGTTTAGCTCTAGCCCGTCCCAGAGCTATTTTAGTGATAGGTTCTGTAGGAACTGGACGATCCTATTTGGTCAAATCCCTAGCGAAAAACACCCACTCCCCCCTTTTTACCTTAGAGGTGGGGGCGCGCTCTTCCTGGCCCCAGCATATTGTTGATAACTATAGTGGAAAGTTTGAGTATGTTAATACAGGTCCTATTTTGGATATGGATGGGGAGAGGAGTGATTCTCCTGTTTCCGAGGATGATGAGTTTCGTATTCCTGCTATTCATGACGATGACGAGACTGAGGATCAGGATGAGATGGATACGAGACGTGATCTTGATCGTAGTGATTAGAGGCATGCTATTGAGGATATGATTGATGCGGAGATTTCTATTGATGCTGAGTTAAATACTCTACCTGAGTCCAGTTGCCGCGGCGAACTTGAGGATGATCTGTGGGTGGAGATGGAGGTGTTTTGGCTGGAGGACTGGGATCAGTACCTACTTGCTATCTCCCTTCAATTCGAATTAGTAAGAGCAATGACTCCTTGCATATTATGAATTCCAAACATTCATAAATATGTATCTGGAGGATAGCGCAACCCTCGGCGTCGGCGGATTACTGAACTCTCTCTCTGGGGATTGTGAAGGACGTTCCACTAGAAATACTCTTGTTATTGCTTCGACTCATATTCCAAAAAAAGTGGATCCCCCTCTAATAGCTCCAGATAGATTCAATACATGCATCAAGATACGAAGGCTTCGTAGTACACAACAACGAGAGAGCTTTTTCACTCTTTCATACATATACTCGTACTCGGGGATTTCACTTGGAAAAGCAAATTTTCCATACTAATGGATTCGGGTCTATAGCCACAGAGGATCTTGCAGCACTTACCAATGAGGTGAGGCCCTATCGATTAGTATTACACAGAAGAAATCCATTCTAGACACTAATACAATTCGATTTGCTCTTCATAGGCAAACTTGGGCTTTGCGCTCCCAAATAATACCGGTTCCGGATCATGGGATCCTTATCCTTTTCTATCAGACAGGGGGGGCTCTTGCACAAAATGTACTTCTAAGTAATGGTCCCATAGATCCTATATCTGTCTATATAAAGAAGAAATCGTGTAACGAAGGTAATTTGGATTTGTACAAATGGCACTTTGAACTTGGAACGAGCATGAAGAGGTTGACGATACTTCTTTATCTTTTGAGTTGTTCTGCCGTATTGATCGCTCATAACCTTTGGTCTCTACTTGAGCCCGATGACAAAAATGAGATAGCTCCTTGGGAACTTGTTGAGAATGATTCGAATCTAGTCTAGTTCAGCGCCTATTAGAAGTAGAAAGCGCTCTGGTGGGATCCTCACGGACAAAAAAAGATTGCAGTCGGTTTGATAATGATCGAGTGCCATTGCTTTTTTGGCCCGAACCAAGGAATCCCTTAGATATGATTATGATGCAAAACGGATCTTCTTCTATCTTTGAAGAAGGGAGGGGGGCCCGGCCTAGAGGAGCCTTGATTCAATCACAATCACATAGTTTGGGCTCCAAGAGTATGGAGCCCTTGAGTAGTTTTATTTGATTGTATCGATATCGGAGAGGATGAGCTTGAAGACGAAGAGGCTGAGCTTCAAGATGAAGAGGATGAGGCTGAGCTTCAAGAGTTTCAAGATCTTGAAGATCCTCAAGATGAAGAGAGTGGGCTTCAAGAGCTTCAAAAGGAAGAGGCCGGTCTTTATCTTTATGAAGAAGCTGTTCAGCTTGAAGCTCAAGAGACTGGGCTTCAAGCTCAAGAGGATGGGCTTCAAAAGTATAGTCCGGGGTTGTTGCAGAGTGGAACCATGAAGTACCAGACACGAAATAGATTTTTCACAGAACAAGGCTTCTTTCAAGCAAACCGATCCATTTTGGACCCCGGGGATTCGCTCTTTTTCCTATTCAAAGACCAGCCCTTTGTCTCTGTGTTTTCGCATCAAGAATTTTTTGCAGATGAAGAGACATCAAAAAAAGGGCTTCTTGCTTTTCCTTTCCAAGAAGTTCTTTCATCCCCAGGTTACCGCTAGTTTATCAAGAAGAGGCAAGAAAGGCACTTCGAATTCTTGATTCATCGCGAGAGATGGCTTAGAACCAATAGTTCATTATCTAATGGATTTTTCCGATCTAAGACTCTATCTGAGAGTTATGAGTATTTATGAAATCTCTTCCTATCTAACGGAAGGCTATTGGATTAAATGACGAAGACTTTGTTGAGAAGGGGATGGATTTTCACGGATGAAATGCAAATTGGATTCATGTAACAGGAGAGGGTTTTCCCATTACTTAGCCGAAAAGATATGTGGCCATGAAATAGGGATTAAGTGGAACAGAATGGGCTGGTTTCTTCCCTATTGTTCCGTGGACCTTAGCTCCACGGAACAATATCCTACTGCTGAAACACGGAATAATTGAAATCTTAGATCAAAAAGACTCTATATGGATGGTATGAACTGCCTAAATAATAATTCTTGAACAGCAAACAACCAGAGCTCTTACTCACTCCATCCAAAAATTTCCATTAATGAAAGATGTAAATCCATTGGAAAATCAAAAATACGCATGTCGAACGAAAGTTGCTATCTCTTCCAATAACGAATCATCGGTTTAACTTAACTGAATAACAAACTAAAATAGTAATAGTTCGACCTTTCTCACCTTTCTCTTCGTCTCAGGTCGATGGATCTTCTCGGAGGATCCCCTATATGGATAATACACATTCCGGTTGACCGAGCTTAATTCGACTTGTTTTGTTCCGAAGCAAAGCAAAGATATCCACGGGGCGGTTCGTCCTATTCAGATATTTACGACCAAGAAGTACTGGATTCTCTTTCGGATAGGCCCTGGAAAGGAGAAGGAAGGCTGTAACGCCAACAGGCGTATATTATTGAATTCACCCGACCGGATAGTACCCATTTTGCGAACGTCCAGTGCCAAAGTCACTGAATGGGGTAAGTCGCCAATCCCTAAAACGAACTATGTACTTTAATCCGCTGGGCTACGGGTGGGCATTTTACCAGAGGTTTCTATTGTATCAATCTACCCTTGTGTGATTCCTGTTGAATCATATACTCGGGGGGTGGGTGCAGCGTGGACGATTTCAAAGCGGATTCCCCATTCATTAGATAGAGAAGATCACCAAGATTTCGTGATCCGCTGCCGACCTTATTCCAATTCCAAGACCCCGTATCGAATCGGTATATCAAGAATCAATACCGACTCGATACGAGATCTCTTATTGAATTGCTCATTCAATGAGCATTCTGAATATTATGCCTTGAAGAGGACTCGAACCTCCACGCTCTTTAGCACGAGATTTT